TTCTTTTCATTACCTCTCGTGGCAAAATGATCCCACAAAGAAAGGAATTTTACAGTACGAAATAACATAAAAACAGACTAAAAAAAAGATAGAAACCTTCTACTCAAATTGTTTCTTCGGATTTCATCGAAGTTTAAGAATCACGGAATTAATCCTACGGATTAGGATAACTCGAGAAAAGTGTTGATTGAATTATGTATGATATGCTCCAAATAGGAAAAAGAGTCGAATAACCATTCTATAGCTATAGGTAAAAATAAAATAGAATAACCGTCCTTTTTTTAACAGGTATACAATCAAATAGAAAACTCCCTGTGCTTGAGGATTCATGAATTTTGAATAGATACATGGGTTCGTGTTTAGCAATAAAAAAATAAAAAAAGAATTCTTAGTCCCTCAGCCACAAAGGAAAAATCGTTCTTTGATGAAAAGTTTTCTATTTTTTATAGTTAGAATTGATTGGTCGTACCTATCCAATAATCGAATATGAATGACTCGCTATTCACTCGGGTTCTGAGTCATAATCATTATGTAGGAGAGATGGCCGAGTGGTTCAAGGCGTAGCATTGGAACTGCTATGTAGGCTTTTGTTTACCGAGGGTTCGAATCCCTCTCTTTCCGTACCTGCATCTAAATAACCAATGTTACTGTCTACAATGTATCAAATAATAAAGAAATAAAAATATTGCTGCTTATTTTATTTATTACTTCGACGAAAGGGAGCAAAATAGCCGGAACCCCCCCCCTTTTTTTTTTAGTTAGGTTTAAGTTTGACGGGAATAATATTCCACGACTAGCAATTCATTAATTTTTAAACCGACCCATTTATTATCTATTATTTGATTGACTAATCCTTTATATTGTAACGGCTGAAGAGTCAAATATTTTGGCAATTCCTCATGAGGGGATGAATCAAGATAATTTTGAATCAGAGTTCTAGATTTTTGTTCATCCTTCGCTGTAATAATATCTCGTGGTTTACAGCGATAACTTGGTATATCTACTATACGACCATTAACTAAAATATGTCTATGGTTAACTAATTGGCGAGCGCCAGGAATAGTCGACGCCATACCCAATCGAAAAAGGATGTTATCCAAACGCATTTCAAGTAATTGTAGTAAAACCTGACCTGTTGAACCTTTGGCTTTTCCGGCGATACGTACATATTTAAGTAATTGTCGTTCTGTAAGACCATAATGAAAACGAAACTTTTGCTTTTCTTCTAGACGAATACGATATTGAGATCTTTTGCCGGAACGCGATTGATTTCTAAGATCACTTCCGGCTCTAGGCCTTTTACTAGTTAGTCCCGGTAAAGCCCCCAGACGGCGTATTTTTTTGAAACGAGGCCCTCGATAACGAGACATAAAGACTCCTTATTATTTTATTGAAATTAGATTTCGCAGAATAAACCAAAATTAAAACTGAACTATAAATGAAGCAAAATCTACGGAAGTATTGTATTCCAAAGAATAATGAGATAAATTGTATAAATATCCGAACTCTAGTTGTATTGTTAGTGTATATATAATAATAAAATAAAAGAAAAGTATCCTTTTCTTGATTTGTTGTGTAAAGATTTAACTCCTCCAATTTTTTATTCATAATTGGATCTTCCTACAACATAATAGATTGGCGACCCTTTTTATTCTTATTATTTTCAGTATTCTTTCATGTCAAAGAGACGCTACGCTATCAACCATGTAAAAAATAAAACAAGTAGAGAGAAGCCAGCTATCGGAATCGAACCGATGACCATCGCATTACAAATGCGATGCTCTAACCTCTGAGCTAAGCGGGCTCATATAATAGAAATTTTACATGCATAGGAATTCGATAAATTACTGGAATTTTGGCTATTCATAATTAATATAACTCTAGATTAAGGAATAGAAACCTAAAATATAGTAGAATATTTCAAATAAATATTCAATATTTAGAGACGATAACGATTAAGAGACTGTAGCGATATATAATTTCTATTTTATTATCAATTATATGTTAATTATACTAATCTTAAATAAAGATTTGAATTTCAATTCAAAATCGTTTTTTTAGGATCTTATCTATTACTATATATATTTATATATAATATAGATAATATATCTAATCTAAATAATATAATATATCTTTCTAAATAAATTTAGAATTCTGATTACTAGATTCGAATTTTATCTAGAGTTATATATATTAGTTTATTTATATATATGTCTGAACTATTATATATTTTTTTTTTTATGAATTCTCTAGATTTTATATTTTAAATAATATAGATATTATAATTATATATATAAAATAGAATAGAAAATTCTATTTATTTATTATCTTAATCTTATCAAATTAATAGAAAGATTAGTTATAGAAATGATATTAATAATTAATAGTACTGATTAATACTCAATTAATTATCATTGATTTTTTTAGTTAAGGAAATCAAATGAAAGAAAAAGAAAGATGCAATCCAGATGTGACATTCCTCTGCTTTTACTCATAAAGG